TTTTGTACCCAAAACAAACGCGCTACCAAGCTGCGCTACATCCCTTTCAATTGGTCTACAGTATCATTGTAGAGAATCCCCGTCTTGTTTTCCACATCCTGATTATTTTATTCCCTCCATTGATATGCAAAATAGATCTTTCCATTTCTTCTTTTTGGTCTCATATCATATAACATATAATAATATTAAATAAATATTTTTCTTGGGAATTCTCAGGTGTAAAGTGACCCTTTTTTCTGCTTTAAGAAAAAAGAAAAGAAAATCTTATCCACCGACTCATTGCACATTTCAATTTGAATTAGGGATTCCACGCACAAATACAAGTGGTCTTTAACTACATATACATCTCTTACCATAATATATTCCAATATGGAATACAAAAAAAAGAAGGAGGATTTTCAATGCGAGATCTAAAAACATATCTTTCCGTGGCACCGGTACTAAGTACTCTATGGTTCGGGTCTTTAGCAGGTTTATTGATAGAAATCAATCGTTTATTCCCGGATGCGTTGACATTTCCTTTTTTTTCATTCTAGTTATTGAAATGAAAAGGGGTGAAGAAGATTAGAGATAAAATCAAATATTTGTGACTAATCTCTCTTTCCCCTCTTTTCTTTTTTTTTTTTTTTAGAATTAGATAGATAGAATAAGGGAGGAAAGAGAAAGAAAAAAGTGGATTCAACCTCAGCGAAACTCGGGTTGGGCTCCAATTAAATTAATAATACAGTTAAAAGAAAACGGAAATGTGGCTAGGGTAAGAGTATCATACAATACAAGATACTTAAATGAAATACTGTACTGTGATTAGCAATATAGTTAGAAATTATTGTATTACTTATTATTTACTATATTGATTGCAACAAAATCTTTATTTCAAAATTTGATTTTGAGTGGTTAGCAACTTCTATTTTTTTGTCCCTTGCTTCTTATTCGCTTCGGATCGGAAAATAGAAAAGTTGGGTGAATCAAAAACCCAAAGGAGGTTCATGGCCAAGGGTAAAGATGTCCGAGTAAGGGTTATTTTGGAATGTACCAGTTGTGTTCGAAACGGTGTTAATAAGGAATCAAGGGGTATTTCCAGATATATTTCTCAAAAGAATCGACACAATACACCTAGTCGATTGGAATTGAGAAAATTCTGTCCCTATTGTTACACACATACAATTCATGGGGAGATAAAGAAATAGATATAGATCGAACCGAGTGCTTGTGTGTCACCCTTCCAAGGAACATGAAAAAATAATATAGATATATCTATATTATTTCATATATTTAAATGGAAACAAATAAATAAATATAGACAAACCAAATCCTATTAATTAATTCTAGAAATCATTTTTGATTTCAGCGAAATGGGATTTTTGCGATAAGGAATAAACAAATTATGGATAAATCTAAGCGACTCTTTCTTAAATCCAAGCGATCTTTTCGTAGGCGTTTGCCCCCGATCCAATCGGGGGATCGAATTGATTATAGAAATATGAGTTTAATTAGTCGATTTATTAGTGAACAAGGAAAAATATTATCTAGACGAGTGAATAGATTGACCTTAAAAGAACAACGATTAATTACTATTGCTATCAAACAAGCTCGTATTTTATCTTCGTTACCTTTTCTTAATAATGAGAAACAATTTGAAAGAAGTGAGTCGACCGCTAGAACTACCGGTCTTAGAACCAGAAAAAAATAGGCTTACTCTTCAACTGAATCAAAATTCCAATCCGAACTCAAACACAGATGGATGTTTTATTCAAAAAATACGAGAAGCAGTCGTGTCATAAGAAGAATAAATCTTTTTTTTTTTTTATTGAGTGTGTTCGCTCATTTTGACGACTTTATCATATTATCTCATACTAATTTCTACTCTACCTTCCCGGAGTTCATTCTCCGGAGAACTCCATTTAAAAATTATGACGAATTCCTTCCAACTTCTTTATTTTATGATCTCATTGGAAATCATATAAAGACAATTCCTATTTGATATAGCTATTTGTGCAAGTATTTTACGATTAAGAAGCAACTGCGCCTTATACAGGTTGTGTATTAATCTACTATAAATATGGGATACCCGATTCCCGCGAATTACTGCATTTATTCGAGTGATCCACAAACGACGAAAATCCCTTTTTTTCCTATCTCTATCACGATGAGCCGAAACCAAAGCTCTTAGTTTCTGTTGAGTAATTGTTCGAGTAAGTCTTGAATGAGCCCCACGAAAGCTTGATGCAAATAAACGAATTTTTGTTCTACGTCTCCGAGCTATATATCCTCGTCTAATTCTGGTCATTGAATAAATGAAACTTTGATGAATAACTAATTGATTGCCTTTCTTTCAGTTATTCTTTTCCCCTTTCCTAGTCTATTAATAACAAAACGGATTCTTCCAATTTATAAAATCAAAATTCCAATGGCTTTTGCTACTCTAACCTTCCCGACCACGCTTTTTTCCCTTTTTCTAGGCATTGGAAATACAATTTAAATATTTTAAATACAACAAAGTAGTAAATAAAAATAGATAAAGAAATTGTGGGTTCCATCGTCTCTATGGTTACTTCTTAAACGGTGAGGTCCTCTCTATACACCGGAGCCCCTTTCTTCATTTAATCAATGTTATTGGTAACTTGTACAGTTACCACTCTTTGGCTCTACCCGTGAATTTTCTAGTAATAGGTCTTTCATAACGAGATAGACCTTCTACAGTAACGGTATTTAATTATGAAAATTGCTGGGGTAGCTGACCCTGTTAGTCCGTTCTTGCAAGAGTATAAACATAATCTTTCTTCCTTTTTTTAATAGTATTTCCCCCCGCTTAATGGATAAACTATTTGTTACCAACGGGGAATTCTTTCTCACCTTAAATTGCAAATTGAGGTGATGGAATTTGCACCAATGGAAACCATAAATTTCATACACAATAGAAAGATATGATAGATCTATCTTTTTTAGATAGTGAATGCAGTTCTTCCATTCTATCCGATTCACAGGTACTGATCATTGATACTGGAAATTCTTTTGTTTTGTCTCAGCCCATGATTTAAACGAGTCGCACATACACCCTTGTACATGTTCCGCGGCGCTGAGGGCATCCCCCAAGAGCGGGGGATTTCGTGACGTTTCTGATTGGCTGTCTTGGGTTTCTAATAAGTTGTTTAATAGTTGGCATGCTGAATTATACATTATGGGCTGGTTTAGATCGATCCTAACCGTATGATTATGAATTTCTTCTATTTAATAGATTAATAGAATATTAAACCCCTAAGAAGTAAGAAGATAAAATCTTAAATCGTGCATTTGCGTGAAATCACTGTTATTTTTTATCCAACCGCTACAAGATCAACAATTCCATGAGCTTGGGCTTCTGTTGCTGACATAAAAACATCCCTTTCCATGTCTTCGGATACAACCCATAAGGGCTTGCCTGTTCTTTGTACATAAACCTTTGTAAGGATTTCGCGCAGTTTCAGTAGTTCTTCCGCTTCCAGGATAACTTCTCCCGTCTGTCCCTCAGAAAAACCGCCAATAGGTTGATGGATCATTACCCTGATGATATATTATAACATAATAAAAGGTTCCTCTATCTCGCACGATTAGGCGGGGGGAAGAGATAAAGAATAAGAAAAAGATAGAATTGAACAACCGTACAGGCATTTTTTTCGCATTGCATACGGCTTGACAATGGAATTCGCCTTTTTACCTTTCATCAACGAAAGTCATCAACGAAAGAGAAAATATGGGGTCTATTATACCCAGATCGGTCAATGATCCAATTACCACCCTTCTTTTTTTTTTTGGAGGAGTTCAAAAATACTATGATGGCCCCGTTGCTTTATATATTTATTTCGTTTGTGACTCAGCAATCCCAAAGTTTCTTTGTTTTTTTTTTTTTCAAATAAAAAAGAAAAAATAATCTTCTTTTTTTTATTTGCGTACTTTTTCATAACATAAATATTGTTAATAACCGTCCGGTGTGAAAAAAGTTTGTGACGCTGTAATAGGCCTACAATAGGTAAGATAAACTCGGAATACCCCTCTTTTATCTCATACTACTCCTTCGATACATAATCGAATATTTTGAAAAAAAAAACAATAAAAATTTTCATATCGAATTCGAAGTGCCATGCTATTATTACTTAATATTAATAATTCATATGGCGAAGGCATAGTCTTCTTTTTTCTCTCAAATAAAAAACTCATTGGCGCCAAGCGTGAGGGAATGCTAGACGTTTGGTAATTTCTCCCCCGACCAGGAGAAAAGACCCCATTGAGGCGGCCAATCCCATGCATATTGTCTGTACGTCTGGTCGCACAAATTGCATAGTATCATAAATAGCTATTCCGGGTATTACCCACCCGCCAGGAGAGTTTATAAACAAATACAAATCCTTGGTCTCATTCTCTATACTAAGATATACCATAAGACCAATAAGTTGATTCGAGATCTCGCTATCAACCATTTGGCCTAAAAAAAGTAATCTTTCTCGATAAAGTCGGTTGATTAGGATAAAATCAAATTGTATCCCTTCGGAGCCGTACAGGCACCTTTTGATGCATACGGTTCAACAAAACTTGCGAAAAAAAAATCAATGTGTAGCTCCCAGCCCCCTCTTTTTTTCCTAGCGAGCTCTTTCTATCAAAGGGGCTTTTCTTCCATTTTTCAATAACGACGAGTTTGACCGGTTTTCCTATACCTATAATATTCTAATATAAAAAAAGCAATTCACTAATCGAACTAACTTTTCATTGATGTATTTTTTCATCGAGATCCAATCCAAAAATCACGATGTCATTTTCTTGTTCCTGACTGGGCTTCTTCCATTTTTTTAGGTTTATGCTCTACTCCGAGTAAGGATCTGCCCGATTTTTATTTGACATATAGGACAAATGACCCCAATACCACGTCTCTTTTTTGCTATGACTTCGCCCCTTTTTTTTTTTTTAATTCATTTCTTTCATGTCTTCCGCCAAATCTTCGACATATTCATCATATTTATTATTCCATTGATTAACAGTTTGAGATCACTCCTATTGCGAATAAATTTCGAAATGGAATTGTTTATGATATCTATGATCTAAGTAATAATAATAGATATATTCCCAATTGGGTTTTTCTAAACGGAGCCTGGATACCTCATTTTATTGGTCCAGCCAAGACGACCATAAATTTTTTTATTGCTAATATTAATCTGGATACCTCCGCACAAAATGGATCTAATTGCACTTCATTGCACTTCACGCTACAAATTTTTGATAATTCAATCAATTTTTTTTGGGCGAAACCGAGGCTATCTCGATCGGGGGAGAGAATGGGGAAATCCCATACGACCCAATAGGTCTGACAAGTCGCACTATACGTCAACCCAAGATGCATTCTTTTCTCCGGGACTTCGAAAAGGTACTTTTGGAACACCAATAGGCATAAAATGAAAGAAAAAAAGAATTAAGTACTCTAGTTTACTTTGATGTGGAAGCGTAATAATGGACTTCTTGTCTTAATAATATTGGCCTTTATCATATTTTATACATAGATTGAATAAGTTCATAAAATAAAGGAAAATTCTTACGAGTAGGTCCTTTGAATGATGGCCAAATGTGGATGCATCCGCTCATAGAAAAGGGAATCAACCCCCATTGCGTATTGGTACTTATCGAGTATAGAATAGATCTGCTTCTCTTTTTTCCTACGAACCGAACTCTTCCATTATTACTAAAAGATATTACTAAAAGAATAGAACAAATATTCATCCTTTTTTCGAGATAATCCACTGAAAAAAAAAAAAAGGGGGGTACAGAGCAGAGTTTTTTTCAATGCAATAAAGTTACATAGTGTCTATTTTTTGTTAATAAAGGGGTAGTCCCATGGGTTTGCCTTGGTATCGTGTTCATACCGTCGTATTGAATGATCCCGGCCGTTTGCTTTCTGTCCATATAATGCATACAGCTCTGGTTGCTGGTTGGGCCGGTTCAATGGCTCTATATGAATTAGCAGTTTTTGATCCCTCCGATCCCGTTCTTGATCCAATGTGGAGACAAGGCATGTTCGTCATACCCTTCATGACTCGTTTAGGAATAACCAATTCATGGGGCGGTTGGAGTATTACAGGAGGGACGATAACGAATCCGGGTATTTGGAGTTACGAAGGTGTAGCCGGGGCACATATTGTGTTTTCTGGCTTGTGCTTCTTGGCAGCTATCTGGCATTGGGTGTATTGGGATCTAGAAATATTTGGTGATGAACGTACAGGAAAACCTTCTTTGGATTTACCTAAGATCTTTGGAATTCATTTATTTCTCTCAGGAGTGGCTTGCTTTGGTTTTGGGGCATTTCATGTAACAGGATTGTATGGTCCTGGAATATGGGTGTCCGACCCGTATGGCCTAACTGGAAAGGTACAATCTGTAAATCCAGCATGGGGTGTGGAAGGTTTTGATCCTTTTGTTCCAGGAGGAATAGCCTCTCATCATATTGCAGCAGGGACATTGGGCATATTAGCAGGCTTATTCCATCTTAGTGTCCGCCCACCTCAACGTCTATACAAAGGATTACGTATGGGTAATATTGAAACCGTTCTTTCCAGCAGCATCGCTGCTGTCTTTTTTGCAGCTTTTGTTGTTGCTGGAACTATGTGGTATGGTTCAGCAACTACCCCCATCGAATTATTTGGTCCCACCCGTTATCAATGGGATCAGGGATACTTTCAGCAAGAAATATATCGAAGAGTTAGTGCTGGACTAGCCGAAAATCAAAGTTTATCAGAAGCTTGGTCTAAAATTCCTGAAAAATTAGCTTTTTATGATTACATCGGAAATAATCCGGCGAAAGGGGGATTGTTCAGAGCGGGTTCAATGGATAACGGGGATGGAATAGCTGTTGGGTGGTTAGGACACCCTATCTTTAAAGATAAAGAAGGGCGTGAACTTTTTGTACGTCGTATGCCTACTTTTTTTGAAACATTTCCAGTTGTTTTGGTAGACGGAGATGGAATTGTTAGAGCCGATGTTCCTTTTAGAAGGGCAGAATCGAAGTATAGTGTCGAACAAGTAGGTGTAACTGTTGAGTTCTATGGTGGCGAACTGAATGGAGTGAATTATAGTGATCCTGCTACTGTGAAAAAATATGCTAGACGTGCTCAATTGGGTGAAATTTTTGAATTAGATCGTGCTACTTTGAAATCCGATGGTGTTTTTCGTAGCAGTCCAAGGGGTTGGTTTACTTTTGGACACGCTTCGTTTGCTCTGCTTTTCTTTTTCGGACACATTTGGCATGGTGCTAGAACCTTGTTCAGAGATGTTTTTGCTGGTATTGACCCGGATTTGGATGCTCAAGTGGAATTTGGAGCATTCCAAAAACTTGGAGATCCAACTACAAGAAGACAAGTAGTCTGATGCAACATTGCTCTGCTATTTTTCGCTTCTCGCTTCTATTTTGGTTTGTGATTTTAAATAAGGTACTGGAGAAATCTGGATTTAAATCGTCGCCTTTTTTTGATTCTTTTTTTTTTT